CCAAAACTCCTAGAATAAGTGAAAACCCTCCTCGAAATAGTCTTCGAGAAGGTCAAGAAAGACGTTGCCCCCATGTAGGTACCAATACGTGAGTATTGCTTGAATTATTATAAGAATCAAGAATCGCCCCTTGCTTAAGACAACAAAGAGGTACAATACAAAGACCTTTCTCAAGACTATTATGACTCGAGAGTTTGGGTCTTTGTCAGGATCCAGTCGGTTATCATTTTTGGGCGGGTTTTCCGGATTAGCTGGTTTTTTTCCAGTTTGTTCCGGCTCTAGATGCTCCCCCGCCCCTTTTTCTATGGAATCCTTAGAATCCTCGTTTTTATGACAATTGATTTTGCTTTTCGGATGTTGAATGTTCAGACAACCAACATCTTTTGGTATACGATTGAATAGGACGACTAATAGACAGAAATGCCATCTTTTAGACATAATAGGAGACTCCTAACTATTTTTCTTTTTTTATGGGGAATTCATTCAAGTTTCTTCCCGAAACAGGACTTCAGCTAACGAACTTTATACGTTAACTAACTCTAAATTTAATAGAAAATAAACAAAACTTTTCATAAAAGAAATGCCTGAATAGAAGAATGCTTTTTTTATTCTCTCTTCTTTCATCATTTAAGGGTAATTTCCCCCCCATTGTCTAATAAGGACTCCAATCATTAATCATTCCTGAGTGATCAGATCATTCATATAAAGAATATTCAAATACCAAATCCGTGCTTTAGACGATAACCTTCGCGAAGGGGCTCTTGAGAAGATCGAAGAAAGTACTTGTTCTTCCTCGTTAATAAACTCTTCCAATAATGCTGAACCTAATTTTTTCAAAAAAGAACGTACAGTACTTTTGTGTTTACGAGCCAAAGTTTTAACACAAGAAAGTCGAAGTATATATTTTAGTCGATACAAACTTTTTTTTTTTGAAGACCCGCCGTGATAATGAGAAAGAGTTCTGCACATACGCACAAATCGGTCAATAATATCAGAATCGGATGAGTCGGCCCAAGTTGGCTTACTAATGGGATCCCCTAAGGGGTTACAAAAGTTTTCTTTAGCCAACGATCGAATTAGAGAAAGAATTGGAATTATTGTTTCGACCTTATTCATAGCATTATCTATTAGAAATGAATTTTCTAATGCTCGACTCCGGATCACCAAAGGAATTGATCCTACACTTAAAATATAACCCATAAAGTTAAGGGAATACTGGGATAATTTGTTTCTATGAACACTTCCTGGTTGAGACCATACATCAAAATGACATTGCCATAACTTTACAAGATAATCTTTCCATTTATTCATCAGAAGAGGCCTGTCTTTTAAAATCAGAATACATTTTCCTTGATATCGAACATAATGAAGGAAGGGGTCCTTGAAAAACAGCAGAATGCGCTCCAAATTATTTGCAAAGATACATCCAAGACTCTCCATTTTTTTATAGAAAAGAATACGCTCGAGAAAGATTGCAGAAGATGTTGATCGTAAATGGGAAGATTTACTCCGAAGAAAAAGGAGCATGGATTCATATTCACATACATAAGAATTATATAGAAAGAGGAACAATCTTGCATTTTTTTTTGAAAAAAAAGAACTAGGCCCTTTTTTAATAATAAGACTATTAAAAGCCCAACACTCATAGAGAAAGAACCGTAAAAAATGCACGAAGGGAGCATCTTTCACCCAATAACGAAGGGCTTCAACCAGGATTTCCAGATGGGCAGGGTGGGGTATTAGTACGTCTGACACAAAATGGAAATGGGAGCATTCATCCTCTAAAAAGGGAAATATTGACTGTATTGATCGTAAATTAAGAGATTTTGATATTTTTTTCTCTTCTAAAGAAGAGACTAATTGAAGAAAAAGGGGAATTTCCGCAATCTCTGTAAATCCCTCTGATATCGTTTGAGAATACAAATTCTTATTGTGGCCAAAAAATGGATTTTGGTTCGAATCATTGGGACAAATGCCCAAAGGGCTCTGTTGATACATTCGAGCAACTAAACGTTTCACAATTAATGAACTGGATTTATTGTCATAATTGGCCTTTTCCAACAAAATGGATCTATTTAAACCATGATCATGCGCAAGTGCATAAATAGACTCCCGAGAGATAAGTGGGTATAGAAAAGCATGCTGCCGAGATCCATCGAATTCTAAATATTCTTGGAATTCTTCCATTTGAAACTCACTTGTAATTGAACCGAGAGTGGGGAATTCCTTGGATTCTCAAATGATACATAGTGCGATACAGTCAAAACAAGATATTAGGGGAAACCAAAAATGGATACCTCGGGGACAAGTCGACTCATCAACGGATTCTATATCCTTCTCCCCTTCCTTTAAGCTTTACTTGAATTTCATTTGTTTGGATAACAAGATGTTTCGAAATCCTTTATTTTTGAAACTCGATCACTCTTTTTATTTTGAAAAAAAAAAAACGACAATCCACTCATGGGTCGTGGGAAAAGACCCGCCCACCCAAGATACAAATCTATTTGGAACTTTTCCTTTCGATCAAGGAATCATTCAAATAAAGAAGAGAAACTCTTATCTAAAGTTATATTTTTACTACGGGATTTACTCTATCTCTTTTATTTACTCGACCCCTCGTAAATTGTTTTTGTTAACAATAAAGTTTTTGGAGCGATCCACTGAGCATAAAATAGTAACAGAATTCTCCATTGATAGATACGACATGCTGTTTTTTCGACTCATTCCTTTCAGGATCAGTCATGGTCTTACAAAACCTACCAGTGGTATTGATTGGTATGGACGAATCTCTTGCTTCATAAAAATGTGCATAAAGTCACTAGTCGACGAGTACTCTACCGTTGAGTTAGCAACCTCAATACAAAAACATAGATATAATTGGAACAAAAAAAAGAAAGAGATCAAATTGTACGACACAATAAAAACATTAAAGTAAAAAGACAAAAACGAGAAACCATTCTGAGCATAATAAAGAGCGAGAGCGGATGAAAATACAATAACTTTTCAGCAAACAATAAGAAGAGAGGCACCTCCTATGCCCTATGGCATCGACTCTTATGCTTATCGACTTTCTCTTTGATAATCAACATTTTTGTATCACACAAAAACGAATTCTGGTATCAGATAAAATCCCACGAACCCGGCACTTGCTTTTGAATGCAGTAAAAAACCTATGGAAAGTAGATAAATAGATTCTCTATACACACGACAAAAATGCGATTTCTTCAACACGCCATTGTCAATAGAAATATGTTGTATGTATGTCGGAAAAGGCTTATTCTTATTCAATGGATATCAATTTCTATAATATAATGGGAACAAGCAAGCTTAATCCCCATTTCTTTCTTTTTTTTTGATACTAAAGTTCAAACAAAACTCACTTAATCAAAACGAAAGTGTGTCAAAATTGTCTATTTTTCACTCCAATTCCTTATTAATATTCGGTTCTTTTTTTTTTCATTCACGCTATGACACTATATGAATAGGAATCACTAAAATCAGGTTTTGTAGAACACCACATACTAATTAATAGTAAATTATAAAAAAATGAAATTCAGTATAAATAGAACGGAGTGCACGGTAGAAACAATAATACCAAAAGTTCTATACAAGTTTTCCCCACCCGTCCCTTTTTCTATTTCAAAAATGGGAGGTCCTTTGCTTAAGAAGGAGTTCCCCAAAAACCCCCGCCTTCTTTGAAATATCATGAACAGTTCCTGTGGGTTGAGCCCCTTGTTCAAGAAAATAGAGAATAGTACGAACGTTTAAATGGGTTTGATTGTTTATCGGATCATAAAAACCCACCTTTTGAAGAGCCCTTCCCTCTCTTCGGGCTCGAACATCAATTGCAACGATTCGATAAAAGGCTCGTTGTTTCCGTCCATAGCGTTTCAAACGAAGTTTTACCATAACATTCCTATAGTTTCGGGGCCGCTTTGCAATTGATTCCATTATGGAATCATGGATAATCATTGGTTTGGTTAAGTCGGTACTAAGATTTTGAGTTTATCCGTTTCCCCCCTTTTGCATCCGCTTTATTTATTGGATGGAAGGGCTCGCAAGAGTTCACTTAGGGTGGTGTATGCTTTGGAGATAGAACAAAGTGGAAACTCCCGATTCGTGGAGTCGTCTATCTCGTAGGCTTGCTCGAATAGCCGGGCGAGGGTTACGTTTATGTGATCCTCCAAATTCCGTCGAAGATGAGCGCGTTTTTCAACTCCCCATCCCCACGCCAGACTCAAATCGATGAGGCATTTTACCCCACGTAGAAGTTTCCTCAAGGAATGGAGAATAGAGATTTTCATAGTCAGTCCCTCTTTGTAAAAAATGGATTGATTCTATTATTGAATCATGCATAATCATTGGTATGGGATGGTTAAGTCGGGACATTGTAATTTATTCATTTTGACTTCTATTCGAATCGAATTCTATATGTTAAATATAGAAATTAACATATTTCAGTTCGAATTCGAATTTTCAATTTTGATCTTATTCTTTTTTTTTCGATTCAGATTTTTTATGATTATTTATCAGATTTTTGATTTCTTTTTTGTCCAGAGAAATCAAAACTTTTTGAATTCCCAGTAGAAAGAGATTTTGCTAATGAAAAAGCTTTGAGCGCAGCCCCAGACCCTTTCCCTTTCCAGAGATTTTTACGAATTCGCTTTTTCGAGCTAGAAATCCTTTTTTTTGGAACTGCCACTTTGTAAAAAGTTCGTCATTGCTATAGGTGGATGTGTAAGACATATATTGTTGAAAACTATTCTTCTCTATTGTATTTCCAAATTCTTCTTTTTGTTTTTATAGATCTTGATCCTTTCAAAAAAAGAAAACCATGAATCAACAAGAAATGAAACTTGCCCTTTCCCTTTGATTGGGATAGGGATACAAAAGAACAAACAGAAATGAAAAATAGAAAAAGATCGCTCTTTTTTCTATTTTTCATTAGAGTCTATTTATTCTTTCTTTTTTATTTGATTACTACATAAATACAGAAATCC